TTATATTATGTATGGCAGAAGTAAGCAGTTCTTATTGTATTGGCCCAAACCAAACCTCGTTAATTGATCTTTACGGTGCTTCTTCTTTATCAATTCGATTTTTTTATCCATAGAATAAAGTATCTAGGCATATCTTATTTATTCATATTTTCGACGCATATGAAGTTTAGTTCCTTACTACAGCTCATAAAAATCGTTGTTTTTGACGATGCATATGTAGAGAGCCTTTTTTATTTCTTTACTTGTAGCTTTCTATAGTGGAGATAGTCGCACGTAATGACAGATCACAGCCATATTATTAAACGCTTGTGGTAAGAATGGGTTTCGTTCTAGTGCCCTAAAATAATATTCTAAAGCTCTCGTATGATCCCCATTACTTGTGTGAATAAGGCCTATGTTATAGAGTATATAACTTCGATCGTAGGGATCAATTTCTAGTCGCATAGCTTCATAATAATTCTGTAAAGCTTCTGCATAATTTCCTTCGGATTGGGCTGACATCCGTTACGGTCGTCATTCGATTAAAAGAAAAACGAATCTCCGTTCCAGAACCGTACGTGAGATTTTCATCTCATACGGCTCCTCCCTTTTATGCATAATGAGAATATTTCATTCGTTTTTGATTACATGTATCTATTATTTTCATTATGAATTGAGCGGGGCTAGTGTTTTTGCATGAAATTTCTAGCCAACCTTCCTGCGTGGGAGCTTTTGTTAACGTCAAACGTGTTGGTACTAGATAGAAATGGTAACTCCAACAATTTCTTTGTCCTCAACGCCCCCCAATTTTCAGGAATTAGTCACTTCAACAGTCTTTGATGGTTATATGGGTATCCAAAGTACGAACAAGATGGATATTTGTTGTCCCAACCACTCTTTTAAGCCCCAACCCAGAGAAAAAGGGGGGAGGTAAAGCATTTTTAACAAAGCTTTAGTCTTGTTGATTTCTAGGTGTAGTGCTTTTCACCAATGCTGCCTATTAGAACTAGTAGAGTAGGGTTGGCCCGGAATACAGAACCAATAGGTGTAACCTTTCGCTCAATACTAAAACGGATAGTTGAAGCATATGAGGCCGCATTAATCGAGGATACACGACAGAAGGAATTGTTCTATTTATAAACTTCACCTTCAAGAAGCGTCGATTTTTTTTCTTTCTCATAAGAATAAGACTGGGGTCAAAAAAAGAATCAAATCACACCATCTCTGTAATAGGTAAATGCCTCCTTTTCGCCCGAAGTTGTTGGAATTATTCGTAATAAAATATTGGCCACAACCGAAAAGGTCTTATCAATAAAATTTCCATTTATCCGTGATCTAGGCATAGGTACCAATCCATTCTAAAAAATTTTTCATTCTCCCTCTAGGGGGAAAATTATCCTACAAAGAAAGGAATTTTACAATACGAAATAGCATAAAAAAATGAAGTAAAAAAAAAAAATTCAATATCAACAAAAAAAATGTAAAGATGTGAACCCTCTACTACTACTCATATTCAAAGACTCAAATTGCTCCGTTTTGCAGGAATAAAAAATTTTTTGGAGACAATTCGAAATTATCCTGTAGTATACGAACGGCCGAACTAGTCCTATTTCATCGAAGCTGAAGAATCCAGTCATTTTTCCTATCGATTCACTTTGGTTGGATTAGGATCCAAAGAGGGGGGGGATAGGCGAATAATTATTCTATAATCTAAATGGAATAACCATCTATTTTGTTTGTGTTATGTGCATAATGAGTAGACACTATACAACCAAATAGCCCCAGGCAGGATGAGTCAGGTATTTGTAAAATATCTATGAAAAAATCACCCTTTTCGGTGAAAACTTTAAAATAACTGCATTTTCTAAGTTTTATGGAATCGTCGTTTAAATGGAATCATAATCCAAAGATATCCATTAATCGTAGTCTAAAAAACATAAACGCATCACTCCGTTTATTCCTTCCAATTCATTGATTTAATCCCGTATAAATATCAGATAAGGGCGGAAACAGTATCTTCGCAAATATGAAAAATATATCTTTTAAATTTTCCCAAGAAAAACTTTTTTGTTTGAATCCCCGATCCTTGAAAAGATCTTTATCAAAAATGGGATATTTTTTTAGTTAGAATTGGTTGATTGTGCTTTACCTAGCCAACCCCCCCGGCAAAAAGTAATAACTCGCTATTCGTTCGGTTCCTGGGTCATAATTCTTGTGTAGGAAAGGTGGCCGAGTGGTTCAAGGCGTAGCATTGGAACTGCTATGTAGACTTTTGTTTACCGAGGGTTCGAATCCCTCTCTTTCCGTACCTTCACCTAACTCAGCAACAGCTCCGGCCGCAACAAATTAACCAAGAGGCAGATCCTTCTTTTTCTCTTTATATATATTCTAGATATAGATATATTTTCGATTTCTAATTAAATTACTGCGATATGTAAAATAATGGAATAAGGTCGACAAGAAATAAAAAATCTCTGTCGATCTATGATACATGAGTGCGAAAAATCCGAATAAAAACCCTTACCTTAATCTTAAATCAATTTAGTTTGGAGAAAGGAGGCTTATTTTTTCCGAAACCTTTTCTAAACCCTTTTATTTAAGGTAGGCTTAAGTCTGACGGGAATAATATTCTACGACTAGCAATTCATTTATTTTCAAACCGACCCACTTATTATCTATTATTTGATTTACTACCCCTTTATATGGGAATGGGTGAAGAGTCAAGTGTTTTGGCAATTCCTCACTATGCGATGAATCCATATAATTTTGAACGAGAGCTTTGGATTTTTGCTTATCCCTCGCCATAACAACGTCGGTGGGTTTGCAACGATAACTTGGTATATCTACTATACGGCCATTAACTAAAATATGTCTATGATTAACTAATTGGCGGGCTCCAGGAATAGTCGGAGCCATACCCAATCGAAAAAGGATGTTGTCCAAACGCATTTCAAGTAATTGGAGTAAAACCTGACCTGTTGACCCTTTGGCTTTTCTCGCGATACGGAAGTATTTAAGTAATTGTCGTTCTGTAATACCATAATGAAAACGTAATTTTTGTTTTTCTTCTAGACGAATACGATATTGAGATCTTTTCCCGGAACGTGATGGGTTTCTAAGATCTCTAGGCTTTTTATTAGTCAGTCCTGGTAAAACCCCCAGACGTCGTATTTTTTTGAAACGAGGCCCTCGGTAACGCGACATAAAAACTCCTTATTTATTGTTATTGATATTTCATTTTTTTTATTAAAACTGAACGAAATGATAAATGAAGCGAAATCCCCTGAAGTATTCTATTAATTGGACTAGAACGAATAATGGCACTAGACGGAAAGGTGAGATGAAAGATGTACGTAGCCGAAGTTCCTCCTTGTTTTTTTATTAAAATGCATTATTATTGTATTTTAAATTTCATTTATTAATTTTAGTATTTCAATTTTCATAATTATTGGAATTGTATTTGAGTATTTAGTATATATTTAGTATATATATACATTAATTTAATTATTGTATACATTTATTCTTAGTTTAGTTACTATTTCATTTTGAAGTTTTTTGTATATTTATTTCGATTCTATTCCCCAGAATCGAAATAAATATAATAGAAAGAACTCAAAAACATAGAATAGAATTTTCTTAATATAATCAAAATTAAGTAATAAAAAATAACGAATAGAATAGAATAATATACAAACCAACATATAAAATATAAAAAAAACATCGAAAATACAAATACGAAAAAAGATCCGTTGAGTTGTTCTGCCGAGACATAAGAAAGCGTCGACCTTTTGAAAAAGGAAAGGTGTCTTTATTCTTTAATTTCAAAGAAACATCCTCAATCATATAAAAAATAGAACAAATAGAAAAAGCCGGCTATCGGAGTCGAACCGATGACCATCGCATTACAAATGCGATGCTCTAACCTCTGAGCTAAGCGGGCTCACATAAGAGAAACTTTACATGCATAATAATTCCAAAAACCATATTTTAGCTATTAACTATTCATAAAAAATAAAGAATATAAATAGATTTCAAACCTATATTGCAGTAAATAGAGTATATAAATAAATAAGAAATAAGATATAAATAAGATAAGGATTCCTATACCGATCTAGAATTTTTTATTTATTACACTCCAATCCTAACAATTTGAATAATACATTTATCTTTTTTTATAAATAAAAAAAAAATAAAAATTTATAATCTTTTTAATATACATTATACATTTATTTAGAAATCTTAATAAAAATCTTAATAAAATTTTTCAATTTGAATTCAATTATGAGTTCTATCTATAAAAATAAAAATAGATATTTAATTTGAATCAAATAAAAAAATGATAGATAAGGGTGTAATTCAGATCAGAATAAGACATTCCGGTTGCTTTTATTTGGAAACTAAGAAAAAAAAGAATCGATCCTTTGAGTATTTCAACTTTCAAGTTAAAATGAAAAAGGGTTCATATATATAGTGATAGATATCCGTCTATATTGAATTGAAGATAAAAAAGCGATAGAATTCTTTCTGGTTGGCCCATATCAAATATAAGCTCCCACCAGAAATGAAAGAAAATAGGCAAACACAAAAGTATGAAACTCCCTTCAGTATATGAATTCAATTTATATAGAGAATTAAGAGTAAATAAAAGGTTCCGGCATAAATAAAAGGATTAAGAGGGGGAAAGTACATCACACTGAAATCTTTCAACATACAAAAAAAGAGGGGATATGGCGAAATCGGTAGACGCTACGGACTTAATTGGTTTGAGCCTTAGTATGGAAACTTACTAAGTGATAACTTTCAAATTCAGAGAAACCCTGGAATTAAAGAAATGGGCAATCCTGAGCCAACTCCTGCTTTCCAAAAGGAAAGAAAAAGAGGATAGGTGCAGAGACTCAATGGAAGCTGTTCTAACAAATGGAATTGACTGTCTTGCGTTGTAATATGTTATAAGAATTTTTCGATCTAAACTCCAAAAGTGATGAAGAAGAAACCTATAGGTATACATAAATAGAAAGACT